TGACTTTGGGTTTTGTTGATTTATTACGTGATGATTTTATTGAAAAAGATCGAAGTCGTGGTATTTTTTTCACTCAAGACTGGGTCTCTATGCCAGGTGTTATACCCGTGGCTTCAGGGGGTATTCATGTTTGGCATATGCCTGCCCTAACCGAAATCTTTGGGGATGATTCTGTGCTACAGTTCGGCGGAGGAACTTTAGGGCACCCTTGGGGAAATGCACCCGGTGCAGTAGCTAATCGAGTGGCTTTAGAAGCATGTGTACAAGCTCGTAATGAGGGACGTGATCTTGCTCGTGAAGGTAATGATATTATTCGTGAAGCTAGCAAATGGAGCCCTGAGCTAGCCGCTGCTTGTGAAGTATGGAAAGAGATCACATTTGATTTCGACCCAGTCGATAAGCTAGATAAAGAGACAAAATAAGCGCGTATAATTCAGCAATTCCTGTTTGTTCTCCTACTTGATTGCAATGAAACTTGGCCCAATCTTTCTTTTTTGAAGAAAAGATTGGGCCGAATCAAATAAAGAATAAACATCTTATATCTTATACTAATTCTATACTATGAACTATGAGGATCTTTGTGTATTTGTATATAGCTTTTATATACTTTTATTTTATATACTTTTATATATACAATAGACCTTTCTATTCTATTATTTATTGTTGGAGCCATAGGCTAAATTATGGATCCTTGGGATTGGATTGGTGGATCATTTTATATTCCTTAGTTTCAGGCCATAGATCAAGCCAAGAGAAGGATTCCTTCTACACCTATCCTGTATATTGTCTTTTTCGTTCCCTGTTGTAATAGAGATTCATTTTCTTAATTTGATTATATGATACGAGATTCTACGAGACGAGAATTCATTTTTACTTTATGGGAAGAAACAACTATGTATCTTTTTGATGAGAATTGAAAGTTTGACATGAGAGAAACCTGTCTTTATATATCTTTTTTTTTGAGGAAAAGATTCTATTATAATCACTATCATAATATATCATAATATTGAAATGATTCACCAGATTCTTCAAAAGGAGAATCCTTTATTTTCAAGACTCACTCGTTTTTCATTAACAATCTTAATGATTGGATCATATGCTTCATTGGAATTTTGATGAGAAAGAAAAAAGAAATAGTAAAATGATTTTTTCTTCATTGAATGACTATTCATCTATTAGTATTAGGTTTTCCTAAAATAGGGGGCAGAAAGAATCTATGGAAAAATGTTTGTTCAATTCAATGTTGTCTAACAAGAAGTTAGAACATAGGTGTGGATTAAGTAAATCAATGGATAGTCTTGATGCTCTTGGACATACCAGTGGAAGTGAAGAAACTATTCTAAATGATGCGGAGAAAAAGATCCCTAGTAAGGACAGTTATAGTTTCAGTAATATTCATTATCTAAATTATTTATTTGATAGCAGGAATATTTGGAGTTTGATCTCTGATCATACTTTTTTAGTTAGAAATAGTAATGGTGACACTTATTCTTTATATTTTGATATTGACAATCATATTTTTGATATTGACAATGCTAGTTCTTTTTTGAGTGAACTAGAAATTCTTTTTCCTAGTTATTTGAATAGTGGGTCTAATAGTAGTAATTACTACTATTATTATTCCATGTATGATACTCAATCTAATTGGAATAATCACATTAATAGTTGCATTGACAGTTATCTTCGTTTTGAAATCAGTCTGAATAGTGACATTTACAGTGGTATCGACAGTTACATTTCTAATTTCATTTGTGCGGAAAGTACAAGTAGTATTGAAAGTGGAAATCCTAGTATCAAAACTAGTAGCAGTTCTTTCAATATCAGAGAAAAATTTAATGATTTCGATAGAAATACAAAATACAAACAGTTATGGCTTCAATGTGATAATTGTTATGGATTAAATTATAAAAAATTTTTTCGTTCAAAAATGAATATTTGTGAACACTGCGGATATCATTTGAAAATGAGTAGTTCAGATAGAATCGAACTCTTTATTGATCCTGGCACTTGGGAACCTATGGACGAAGATATGGTCTCTATGGACCCCATTGAATTTCATTCAGAGGAGAAACCTTATATGGATCACATCTCTGTTTATCAAAGAAAAACAGGTTTAACTGAAGCTGTTCAAACGGGCGTAGGTCAACTAAATAGTATTCCCATAGCAATTGGAGTTATGGATTTTCAGTTTATGGGAGGTAGTATGGGATCCGTAGTAGGTGAGAAAGTCACCCGTTTGATTGAGTATGCTACTAATCGATCTCTACCTGTCATTATTGTGTGTGCTTCTGGAGGAGCACGCATGCAAGAAGGGAGTTTGAGCTTGATGCAAATGGCTAAAATCTCTTCTGCTTTATTTGATTATCAATCAAATAAAAAGTTATTCTATGTATCAATCCTTACATCTCCTACAACTGGCGGAGTTACAGCAAGTTTTGGTATGTTGGGAGATATCATTATTGCTGAACCTAATGCCTACATTGCGTTTGCGGGTAAAAGAGTAATTGAACAAACATTGAAAAAGACAGTACCTGACGGTTCACAAGTGGCTGAGTATTTATTCCATAAGGGCTTATTCGACCCAATCGTACCACGTAATCTTTTAAAAGGTGTTCTGAATGAGTTATTTCAGCTACACGGTTTCCTTCCCTTGAATCAAGATAAAAAATAATTTCTTTCTCCTTCCGAGAAATCCGGGAAAGAAAAATCATTTTCTCCGTCATTTTGACATATTCATATATAGAAGAACGAACAATAGATAAAAAAAGATATCAAAAAAATAAAAAGAAAGAAGAAATAGAAAATAAAATAAATATTCAAATAACAAATAATCAGAATATAGAAGTTCTTTCTATTTAGCGAGAACTCCCGTTTTCACTTTTTTCACTAGGAATCCATGTTTGTTGGATAAGATTGGTTAAAGTCGGAAACTCATAAGAAACTCGTTTCTATACTTTCCTTTCAAAACAAAAAAGGTGTTTTGAAAGGAAAGTATAGAAAGACGATTAAGATAAGGATGGGAGAAGAAGAATCCAATTTATGAAATAAGATTATCATACATATTTGTGTAGAAAGAGGAATAAGTACGCTTCATTGAGTTCTACATTCGTTATTTATTATTAAATATTTCATATGAATATTATCTGAATATTCTTTCTAATATATAGACTTATCATAAGATATCTTTATAATTATAATTTCTAATTATAATAGAAATATGAAATCGAGGTACCCATTCTATGATAGATTTGAACTTTCCCTCTATTTTTGTTCCTTTAGTGGGCCTAGTCTTTCCGGCAATCGCAATGGCTTCTTTATCTCTTTATGTTCAAAGAAATAAGATTGTCTAAATATGATGGGACCAAATCTCATCAATTTCTTTCAACACTAGATCATCATACAGATACTTTTTTTTTATTTTTAATTTAATATGGTAGGATATATGATATGTGGACTTTCCGAAAACAAATGGAAGAGTTGTTTTGTTATGTATACTGATGGATAATATACGCATTAATGCATGTATATGCAGTTATAGCTTAATCAATGAAATGATTAAATTCAAAATGATCCGCAAATATTTTTTTAAAAATCTTTGAAATAGAAACTCAATGTATCTAACCAATTATTTCTAATGGTTCCTGCCGGAATGCTGCTAGTTAATGAAAGTTACTTAGGGATCAAGCAATAAAAGTTGAGTCAAATCCATTTGGGTTATTCTATCAATTCCAATCGAATGCAACTGGATCTAGTATAATATGAACTGGCGATCAGAACATATATGGATAGAACTTATAACGGGGTCTCGAAAAACAAGTAATTTTTGCTGGGCCTGTATCCTTTTTTTAGGTTCACTAGGATTCTTAATGGTTGGAACTTCCAGTTATCTTGGTAAAAATCTGATATCCGTATTTCCGTCTCAGCAAATTCTTTTTTTCCCCCAAGGGATCGTGATGTCTTTCTATGGAATCGCAGGTCTATTCATTAGTTCTTATTTGTGGTGCACAATTTCATGGAATGTAGGTAGTGGTTATGACCGATTCGATAGAAAAGAAGGAATAATGTCCCTTTTTCGTTGGGGATTTCCTGGAATAAATCGTCGCATCTTCCTTCGTATCTTTCTGAAAGATATCCAATCAATCAGAATGGAGGTGAGAGAGGGTCTTCTTTTTCCTCGTCGTGTCCTTTATATGGAAATCAGGGGCCAAGGAGCCATTCCGTTGACCCGTACTGATGAGAATTTAACTCCACGAGAAATTGAACAAAAAGCTGCCGAATTGGCCTATTTCTTGCGCGTACCCATTGAAGTATTTTGAAATGAAAAATGAATTAAAAAATAAATCTCAGCATGAGAGAAGGAACTTAATACATCTATCAGTAGAGCGTATATGGAACAATATTAATAAAATATAAAAATCTAATATAACTAATCAAATCAAATAAAATACATTGAAAAAAAATAGATTAAGGAGATTTGTATACAAAAACTATTTTGTATATGCATACACATGTCGTCCAGCTTTACTCTTTATACTATCAAATCAAATTATCAAAAGGTCTAATAAGTGTAGTGTAGATTCATCAAATATCCTAACATGTCTTTTGTTTTCGTAAAACATAATTACTCTTTTTAGGCCTTTGAATTGATAACCTATCTCCGCGCTGCGGTTATACAGTAAAATATTTTGAATTCGAAATAGAAATAAAAGAATTCAATGATCCGGTAGAGTTCGTCTTTAAATCCAAATTCTATTCGTTAATTCAAAATGGGTTTTCGAGTATTCATCGAAAGGAATAAATAAAGGGGAAATCGGTTACAATTTGCCTAATTGCGATCTCTGGAATATGGAAATGGAAAGAATATTTAATTCTTCTTTTTTTTTTTCATTCGAAAAGGGCCTTTCTTGTATGTTCTATTCTAGATCCTAAAGACTCAATTCTTACACAAAAACAAAAATAGGAAAAGATCCATAGGTTCGATACCTTCTTCTTGTTATATAATTCGTGCTTCATAGAAATATCAGATAGAATGGACTAATGAAACAGGTTCATTAACAATTTACATCACGGATACAGAATGAAAAAAAAGAAAGCATTGGCTTCCCTCCCATATCTTGTGTCTATACTCTTTTTACCCTGGTGGGTTTCTCTCTCATTTAAGAAATGTCTAGAAACTTGGGTTCTTAATTGGTGGAATACCAGGCAATCCGAAATCCTTTTGAATGATATTCAAGAGAAAAATGTTCTAGAAAAATTTATGGAATTAGAAGAACTATTCCTGTTGGACGAAATGATAAAGGAGTACTCGGAGACACATATGCAAAGGTTTCGTATAGGAATGCACAAGGAAACAATACAATTGGTCCAAAGACAAAATGAATCTCATTTCCATATCATTTTGCATTTCTCTACAAACCTAATCTGTTTCGCTATACTAAGTGGTTATTTTGTTCTGGGTAATGAAGAACTTTTCATTCTAAATTCTTGGATTCAGGAATTTCTCTATAACTTAAGTGATACAATCAAAGCTTTTTCAATTCTTTTAGTTACTGATTTATGGATCGGGTTTCACTCAACCCATGGTTGGGAACTAATGATTGGTTCGATCTACAACGATTTTGGATTGGCTCAGAATGATCAGATTATATCTGGTCTTGTTTCCACTTTTCCAGTGATTCTAGATACAATTGTGAAATATTGGATCTTCCATTTTTTAAATCGTGTATCTCCTTCACTTGTAGTAATTTATCATTCAATGAATGAATAATTCATTATTTGATATCAATCAAATCAGAATCTTTCTTCGTGTATAAATAAATCATTTTTCATCTTACTTATTCTTTATACTTCTACCTTTTCAACTCAAGGTATTCATACTATATTCCACCAGTACAATTCTTTCAGTACAATCAATACAATGGCAAACTTGTGGATAGGGAATTCTACTGGCTACCTATCAAATTTATTGTAGAAATTCCGGGGATCAATAATTGGACCATGCAAAATAGAAAGACTTTTTCTTGGGTAAAAGAACAGATGACTCGATCCGTTTATATATTGATCATGATATATGTAATAACTCGAGCATCTATTTCAAATGCATATCCCATTTTTGCGCAGCAGGGTTATGAAAATCCACGAGAAGCAACTGGTCGAATTGTATGCGCCAATTGCCATTTAGCTAATAAGCCCGTGGATATTGAAGTTCCGCAAGCTGTACTTCCTGATACTGTATTTGAAGCAGTTGTTCGAATTCCTTATGATATGCAACTGAAACAAGTTCTTGCTAATGGTAAAAAAGGATCTTTGAATGTAGGAGCTGTTCTTATTTTACCCGAGGGATTCGAATTAGTTCCCCCCGATCGTATTTCTCCCGAAATGAAAGAAAAGATGGGCAATCTTTCTTTTCAGTGTTATCGTCCTAATAAAAGAAATATTCTTGTGATAGGTCCTGTTCCCGGTCAGAAATATAGTGAAATCGTCTTTCCTATTCTTTCCCCCGACCCTGCTACGAAAAAAGACGTTCACTTCTTAAAATATCCCATATATGTAGGTGGGAACAGAGGAAGGGGTCAGATTTATCCTGATGGTAGCAAGAGTAACAATACAGTTTATAATGCTACATCTGCTGGTATAGTAAGCAGAATAGCACGTAAAGAAAAAGGGGGATATGAAATAACCATAGTTGATGCATCAGAAGGACGTCAAGTGGTTGATATTATACCTCCAGGACCAGAACTTCTTGTTTCAGAAGGTGAATCCATCAAGCTTGATCAACCATTAACAAGTAATCCAAATGTAGGAGGTTTTGGTCAGGGAGACGCAGAAATAGTGCTTCAAGATCCATTACGAGTCCAAGGCCTTCTGTTCTTCTTGGCATCTGTGATTTTGGCACAAATCTTTTTGGTTCTGAAAAAGAAACAGTTTGAAAAGGTTCAGTTGTACGAAATGAATTTCTAGATCTATAGATTTCTTAAAATCAAGTTGGTAAAAGTGTCAACTTCTTGTTGATCCATAGAATGATATATGATTCAAAAAATTCTATAAGTCTTTTATAAGTCTTTTCTTTGTTTATTTTTTATTTTATTTTTTTTTTTTCTATTTCTATTATTTCTATTTCTATTATTTCTATATATCTATATATATATATATAGTTATAGATAGTTATAGTTTTTTCTTTTTATTATTTGCTTTTAGTTTAGTAAAAATAGTTGAGTATAAAAAGAAAAGGATTTGCAGGATGTTTCATAAGGATAAATCCATAGGTATTGGATTCTTCATAAAATCGATGGATTCCTCCTTAGATTAAATTATTCAAAAACATCATAATAAAAAAGGAATAGAATAAAGTGACTTGAAACATCCGAGAAAGGGATCCATTTTGTCATTTCCATTTCTAAAAATATAAAATAGAATATTTGGATTATGTTAACTGAGATTCCATATGTTTTTGAATATATCAAAGTTTCGCTCTAAGAGTAAGAACTCAGCGGGGCCTTA